GGTTCCCGCAAAAGAGAATAATTTCTTTCAATATGAACTCGTTATTAGTTAATGATTCTAGTAATTTGCTCTATATGCTTATTCCGATAGGAAATGAAATAGGAAAATGATTATTCATCGAATGACTATTCATCTATTGTATTTTCAAACAGGAGGCAGGAATATTCTATGGAAAAATGGTGGTTCAATTCGATGTTGTCTAACGAGGAGTTAGAACACAAGTGTGGGTTAAGTAAATCAGCGGACAGTCTTGGTCCTATTGGAAATGCCAGTGGAAGTGAAACCCCCATTCTAAATGGTATAGATAAAAACATTCATAGTTGGAGTGATAATGGCAGTTATAGTTGTAGTAATGTTGATCATTTATTCGGTGTCAGGGACATTTGGAGTTTCATCTCTGATGACACTTTTTTGGTTAGGGATAGTAATGGTGACAGTTATTCCGTATATTTTGATATTGAAAATCAGATTTTTGAGATTCACAATGATAGTGACTTTCTGAGTGAACTAGAAAGTGCTTTTTCTAGTTATCTGAATAGTGGGCCTAAGAGTTACAATCGCAACTATGATCGTTACATGTATGATACTCAATATAGTTGGAATAATCACATTAATAGTTGCATTGATAGTTATCTTCATTCTGAAATCAGTATTGATAGTGACATTTATAGTGACATTTGTAGTGAGAGTTTAAGTGGTAGTGACAGTGAGAGTTCGAGTATAAGAACTAGCATTAATGGCAGTGATTTCGATATAAATACAAAATATGGACGTTTGTGGGTTCAATGCGAAAATTGTTATGGATTGAATTATCAGAAATTTTTTAGGTCAAAAATGAATATTTGTGAACGATGTGGATATTATTTGAAAATGAGTAGTTCAGATAGAATCGAACTTTCGATTGATCCGGGCACTTGGGATCCTATGGATGAAGACATGATCTCTATGGACCCTATTGAATTTCATTCTGAGGAGGAACCTTATAGAGATCGTATCGATTTTTTTCAAAGAACGACAGGTTTAACTGAGGCTGTTCAAACAGGCATAGGCCAACTAAATGGTATTCCAATAGCCATTGGGGTTATGGATTTTCAGTTCATGGGAGGTAGTATGGGATCCGTAGTAGGTGAGAAAATCACCCGTTTGATCGAGTGTGCTACTAATAGATCTCTCCCAGTTATTATAGTGTGTGCTTCTGGAGGAGCACGCATGCAAGAAGGAAGTTTGAGCTTGATGCAAATGGCTAAAATATCTTCCGCTTTATATAATTATCAATCAAATAAAAAGTTATTCTATGTATCAATCCTTACCTCTCCTACAACCGGTGGAGTGACAGCCAGCTTTGGTATGTTGGGAGATATAATTATTGCCGAACCCAATGCCTACATTGCATTTGCGGGTAAAAGAGTAATTGAACAAACATTGAAGAAGACAATACCCGAGGGTTCACAAGCGGCTGAGTATTTATTCCATAAGGGCTTATTCGATCTAATCGTACCACGTAATCCTTTAAAAGGTGTTCCAAGTGAGTTATTTCAGCTCCACGGGTTCTTTCCCTTGAATCAAATAAACAAATACAAATAAAAGTAGAGCGCTAGGTTCAGTTATTTGTAGCGAACAAGTATTTAGTTCATCGGAATCGAAATAACAAGAATGGGGGTTTCTTTTCTCACATAAGTTCTAATTGTAGTAAGAATCAGAAGTTTCAGATTCAGATAATGACTTTTTTTTTTTCCTCCAGATCTTTTTTTTTATCCTACCTCGCTCTATTCCTGATTCCTAATCAGGAACCCTCTATCAACAGGATAAAATAGTTGATTCTTCGTTCCGTGTAATTAAGGAAATCAAAAATCATTTTTTGTTCTCTTCGTACGTATCAGATGTTCTAATTATTCTAATTAATAGATAGAAGTCTTGCATATTTCTATACCTCCTGGGAGCCCTCTATTTTTCACTATGAATCCCTGTTGGATCGAATTCTAACGAATTTTTCAGGAACTCGTAAGAAATTCCTTTCTTAGAAGATAGGGGCGGGGGAACAAGAATAATAATAATAATAATAAAGTAGATTCTCATACATATATTTCGTGGAGAAAGATGAATAGGTACACTCATTTCGTTCTAAATTCCTTGCACTTATAATATACTTATAATACTTATAATAGATATACTTATGATAGATATCTTTATAACAGGTACAAATATTAAATCGAGGCACCCATTCTATGACAGATCTTAACTTACCCTCTATTTTTGTGCCTTTAGTAGGCCTATTATTTCCGGCAATTGCAATGGCTTCTTTATCTCTTCATGTTCAAAAAAACAAGATTGTCTAGACTGATGGGACCCAATCTCATCAATTTCTTTCAACCCTTGGATCGTAATACAGATATCTATTTAGTGGAAATAGTACGACATACGACATATGGCTGCCTCCAAACACAAATGAAGGGGCTGTTATGCATGTGGATACAAGAAATATGGATAAATGCATGTGTATGCGGATATAGCTGTTTTAAAATAGATCGAATATCTGGAATATAAATGGATATATATGTAGATATATCCAGACATAGTGGGATCATATGAAGGGGATCTTTTTTATTTTATAAAAATAACCAATTTGATGAATTACTCCTGATGGTTCACAGTGCTAGTTGATGAGAGTTACTTTGGGAGCAAGGACAAAAAAAAATCAAATTGATTGGGGTTATTCTCTCAATTCCAATAGAATGCAACTGGATCTAGTATGAACTGGCGATCAGAACGTATATGGATAGAACTTATAACGGGTTCTCGAAAAACAAGTAATTTCTGCTGGGCATGTATCCTTTTTTTAGGGTCAATAGGCTTCTTATTGGTTGGAATCTCCAGTTATCTTGGTCGGAATCTGATATCCTTATTCCCGTCTCAGCAAATCCTTTTTTTTCCACAAGGTATCGTGATGTGTTTCTATGGTATCGCAGGTCTGTTCATTAGCTCCTATTTGTGGTGCACAATTTCGTGGAATGTAGGTAGTGGTTATGACAGATTCGATAGAAAAGAAGGAATAGTGTGCATTTTTCGTTGGGGGTTTCCTGGAATAAATCGCCGCATCTTCCTTCGATTCCGTATGAGAGATATCCGGTCGATCAGAATGAAAGTGAAAGAGGGTCTTTATCCTCGCCGTGTCCTTTATATGGAAATCAGAGGTCGGGGAGACATTCCCTTGACTCGTACTGATGAGAATTTAAGTCCACTAGAAATTGAACAAAAAGCTGCTGAATGGGCCTATTTCTTGCGCGTACCAATTGAAGTATTTTGAAATGAACCGAGCGAGGAATGAATGCTTTCTCAGCATGAGGGAGGGAACGGGAACCCTGTAATCCTCTTTTTCATAAAATTTGGAAGAGAATTGATATTCATCTTTTTTCCTTTCCGAGCGCTCGCTCAAGCAAAACTTGTTAGATTCTATTTCCCCCATTCCATTGGTAATACTGCTGTGACCCAAAGAATAGAGCGTGTGGACGTATACGGAACAACCATAATAAGAAATAAGAAGCCATTTTTGTCCACTTTTCATGCGTATGGAACTCAACTCAATTCTTTCATATTCGTAACAAGTCTAATAAGTATGTATTCATCACATATATCAGAACATTTCAGAGTAAATAATTCCTATTTTGAGGCCCAATATTTCGAATGGATACGTTAGATACAGATGGATCATATCTTGTCAATTCTCTCTCTTTTGTGAATCGATCTTTCTTTTTATCCTTTTCTTTGTTCCTTGATGACTAAATGATTGGATCTCTCATAACCATCCAATTGATTTCCCGTTTCGCCAGCTTCATCATCCGTATTTTTCAGAGATACCCCCTCTCCTGGGCTGTGGATAATCAGTGAAACATTTTGAAATAATTGATTGATTCAAGGGGGGCTCTTCCGTCTCGAAATCCGAATAATATTCATGTTTGTTACTTCAAGTGGTTCTTTCGGGCATTCTTCGAAAGCAACAAATGAAGATGTAATTGGTCTGAATTTGACCAATTGAGATATCTGGAAACAATATTTTATTATCTCTTCATTCGAAATGGACCCTTATTCTATATTCTTTCTAGAGCTAAGGACTAAACAATTACACAATACCTTGTTATAGGACTTGTGCTTCATAGAAATATCAGACAGAGTCAACGAATCAACCAGGTTCATTAACAATTCACAGATTGAAAGTGCCAAAAAGGAAAGCATTGACTCCCTTCCCATATCTTGCATCTATAGTATTTCTGCCATGGGGGATCTCTCTCTCATTTAATAAAAGTCTTGAATCTTGGGTTATAAATTGGTGCAATACCAGGCAGTCCGAAACTTTTTTGAATGATATTCAAGAGAAGAAAGTTCTAGAAAGATTCATAGAATTAGAAGAACTGTTCCTGTTGGACGAAATGATAAAGGAGTATTCGGGGACACATATACAAAAGCTTCGTATAGGAATCTACAAAGAAACGATACAATTGGTCAGAATGCACAATCAGGATCATATCCATCTCATTTTGCATTTCTCAACAAATATAATCTGTTTCACTATTCTAAGTGCTTATTCTATTCTGGGTAATGAAGAACTTGTCATTCTTAATTCTTGGGTTCAGGAGTTCCTCTATAACTTAAGCGATACAATAAAAGCTTTTTCTATTCTTTTATTAACTGATTTGTGTATCGGATTCCACTCGCCCCATGGTTGGGAACTAATGATTGGTTTGGTCTACCAAAATTTTGGATTTGCTCATAATGAGCAAGTTATATCCGGTCTCGTTTCCACTTTTCCAGTCATTATAGATACAATTTTGAAATATTGGATCTTCCTTTTTTTAAATCGTGTATCTCCTTCACTTGTAGTGATTTATCATTCAATGAATGAATGAAGAACTCAATGTCACTTCATACATAAACAAATAATTCAAAGCCTTACCCATTTTTTATACTTCCACCCGTCCATTCTATATTCCAGTACAATGACAGAATCGTGGATAGGGAACTATACTAGCTACCCACCTAATTTATTGTAGAAATTTCCGAGATCAATGATTGGACCATGCAAAATAGAAACACCTTTTCTTGGGTAAAGAAACAGATGACTCGATCAATTTCTGTATTGATAATTTCTGTATTGATCATGATATATGTAATAACTCGGATATCCATTTCAAATGCATATCCCATTTTTGCGCAGCAGGGTTATGAAAATCCACGAGAAGCCACTGGGCGTATTGTATGTGCCAACTGCCATTTGGCTAATAAGCCCGTGGATATTGAGGTTCCACAAGCTGTGCTTCCCAATACTGTATTTGAAGCAGTTGTTAGAATCCCTTATGATATGCAACTGAAACAAGTTCTTGCTAATGGTAAGAGGGGGGGGTTGAATGTGGGAGCTGTTCTTATTTTACCCGAGGGATTCGAATTAGCCCCCCCTGATCGTATTTCTCCCGAGATGAAAGAAAAGATGGGTAATCTGTCTTTTCAGAATTATCGTCCCACTAAAAGAAATATTCTTGTGATAGGTCCTGTTCCTGGTCAGAAATATAGTGAAATCGTCTTCCCCATTCTTTCCCCAGACCCTGCTACGAAGAAAGAGGTTCACTTTTTAAAATATCCCATATATGTAGGTGGAAACAGGGGAAGGGGTCAGATTTATCCCGATGGGAGCAAGAGTAACAATACAGTATATAATGCTACAGGAGCAGGTCTAGTAAGCAAAATAGTACGTAAAGAAAAAGGGGGATATGAAATAACCATAGCGGATGCCTCGGATGGGCACCAAGCGGTTGATATTATACCTCCAGGACCAGAACTTCTTGTTTCAGAGGGCGAATACATCAAGCTTGATCAACCATTAACGAGTAATCCCAATGTGGGTGGATTTGGTCAGGGAGATGCAGAAATAGTACTTCAAGATCCATTACGTGTCCAAGGGCTTCTGTTCTTCTTGGCATCTGTTATTCTGGCACAAATCTTTTTGGTTCTGAAAAAGAAACAATTTGAGAAGGTTCAATTGGCCGAAATGAATTTCTAGATCCAGGGATTCCTCAACAGCAAGTTGGTAAAAAGATATGTTGTATGATCAAAAAAATCATGAAAAGCCTTTTGTTTGCTTTGTTTATACTGTTTTTCTTTTTCTGCGCGATGTCGGGAATTACTTGTATTCCATTACTAGTAATAGTATGTACATTCCGAAGAAGACAAAACTACTTTTTTTTTTTTTGAAAAAAAAAAAAAATGAGAGTGGCGTGACTATGCCGGGTCTCCTATTGCCTGCCAGATTGTAAATGCCATGGAATGCATCAATAGTTTCTATTCTAAATATTACTAATTCTAATTCTAATATAGTAATATATTAAAATAAATAATAAATAGGCATAAGTGGGAGGAGAATACAAGGGATAAATGAAAGGAACAAATAGTTCTAGGGGGATTACTCATCTTGTCTTCCTAATCTTCCACAAAAGAAAAGGAATCTTTCGCCCTTTTGTTGTGTCGAAATAATAATGATTCTTGTTCCCATTCGTAAAAGCAAAATATTCCTATTTTGCGGGTCTATCACAACTTCTTTGTTTGGATTCAGAAGAAGTAGTGGACAGAAAAAAAAGCGGGGGGGAGGTTAATTCATTGAGCAAATAGAATTTTTTCAATGAACTTATAAAAAAAAAGACTCATTCAAGCAAAAGAGTCTTAATGCTCCGGGTCAAAAAAGCAGAAATCTTGGATTTTTGCGCATATTAAAATCCTTATTTATTATCTCATCATAGTTCCAATTTGATTTTTTTTTTAATGATTTGCAGGGTGCCTCATCTGGAATAAATCCATATTGTGTCATCCAGAAAATCGATTGATTCCTTCTTTCTTCTTGCTTCGGAAGAGATACTATGAATCAATCACCGGATCCGATTCTTCAAAAACATCATCAGAAACAAAGGGATGGGGGGTTTAAAACATCGGAGCAAAGGATACATTTTGTCATTTCTACAAATATTATGTTATGATTATGTTCACTGGATGAACTTACAACTCATATGGAACGGGTCAAAGTATTGCTCGAAGAGTAAGAACTCAACAGGACCTTTCCCCTCAAATCAGACAAACAAAGAGGGGAAAGGTCCTGTTGAGTTCTTACTCTTTTATGTCTATAATCTGGTTCATCCGATTACTACAGGGATGAGCCCAACCCAGAATATGAGCCGTAGAAGAAAATGCCCATTGAACCGATCACAGGAATACCAGTTACAGTACCTATCAGCCAGAGAGGAATCCTTCCAGTAGTATCGGCCATTTATCCCACTTCCCTCCACATTTCATCAAGTGGTCATGCTAGAGACATAAACAGTCATGGATAGTTATGAGTATGATATCCTTCCGAATGGGATAAGAGAATTCCTACTATTTTATTTCTCTCAATTGAAGAAATAATTGGAAAATAAAACAGCAAGTACAAAAATCAGTAATAAACCCCAGTAGAGACTGGTACGATTCAATTCAACATTTTGTTCGTTCGGGTTTGATTGTGTCGTAGCTCTATAATTTTTTTTTTTTTATTAGGTTTTAGGTTTATGGTTGTATGAACTGCATTGCTGATATTGACCCCAAAAAAAACACGGTAGGTACCGCTAGTCCGTGAACAGCCAACCATCTCACTGTAAAAATTGGATAGGTTCTATCTATGGTCATTAAGGCCTCCTAAAAGGATCTACTAAATTCATCAAGTTGTTCCAAAGGATCGAAACGGCCAGTTATTAATGGAATCCCCTGTCGGTTCTCCGTGAAATACTCGTTTGGCCGAGGGCTTCCAAACACATCGTAAGCTAAACCCGTGCTGACGAATAACCAACCTGCAATGAATAGGGAAGGTATAGTAATACTATGAATGACCCAGTATCGAATACTGGTAATAATATCAGCAAAAGAACGTTCTCCTGTGCTTCCAGACATGCCGAGCTCCACATATACAGTCAAAAGAGGGGGGATCGATTCCGTGAAAGATGGAGATCAGTAAATGGAAAACTACTGATATTTCATCCTTGTGAGATCGTCAATATTGTACCAAGGGTGCATTTAGAGTATACCGAATGAGTATAGCTATCCTTCCTCTGACACAGCAACGCAGTTTCAATCAGTATCGAAAAAAAAAATGGTACATAATTCCTTTCTTGTTCTTTGTCTATGCACAACCACATGTCATTCAATAGAAAATTCCTAAAATTCTTGTTTGTAGTATAAGGTTTCCCATTACTGACTTCAGAATAGAAACTGAATGAAGATAAAGATCTTGATCAAATCTTGATCAAATAAAGTGTAAAGTGCGAGTCGGTGGTTCTAATTATTCATGAAAGAAATTATCATATTATCACAATTGGATGCTAAATCTAAAAACCCCCCTTTCATGCCTTTCATGTTTGTAGAAAAGGTATTTTCATTCTAATCCTTTCATTTCAAGTAATTCGTTGGTTGTACAGGAGCAGATAGTATTCGATGAAGGAAATGGAACAAACAATAGTTCAATAGTTGGAGCAATCAAGATTCGTGATGTAGGGAGCGCTGCATTAGGTCCAAAGGTTCCTTCTTGACCTACCTACAAGGATAGGACTCCATGATATGGAAAGACAAAATGTGGAACCTAGAAGGATAGTAGGAATTACTCGTTTTAGAATCGAGTTGGACCCGAAATAAGGTTTTTTTTTCTTCGAGAGACCGTGGAATACTTTTTTTCTTTTCATTCGAGATATTATGTGCAATCAACCAACCTACTCTAATATTGAATCCAATGAGTTCAAGTCAAAGGTCTTATTGGGTCGTTCGTTCCAAATTCCAAAATGGATCCAATTGAAAAAGAAAAGAAATGATCACAATTGGAATGATTTTCCAATCCAATTCTTTTAGTCCATAGTTACTCAAAGAGTATTTCATTTGTAAATGAAGTCACATGATACAGCTCGTATTACTATTACTTTACTCATGAGTTGTTCACTGAATCTGTTGATTCGGAAGCCCGGGGCCGATAGATGTCACAAATGATGAATCCATTTTGTTTTTCTTCTCTCACTCTATCTTTGTTAGTGGCGTCTATAATGACTGATGAATCAAGAACTTTCAATTTCAATTGATTCTGTCAATTGGGACTTTTTCTTATCATCGTATCTCGCAAAACAAAAATGGAAACTTAGGAAAGTGCTTTATAAACATATGTATAAAAAGAACGTATCTCATTTAGCCCCTTCATGCCTACTATAACTAGTTATTTCGGTTTTCTACTAGCTGCTTCAACTATAACCCCAGCTCTATTGATTGGTCTGAGCAAGATACGACTTATTTGAAATGAATTTTATGAACAATTCATAAAAATGAAAATGCAGATTTGTGTGAAATCCCAGATATTCTATAGTTTCCTCCAGCATCAATTGCCAATTCTTGGTCATTGAGATTCATGGGTAATTCGGAGTAATATTTAGGAATAGATATTACCTCCCTTTTTCTCCCCTTTCAAACAAATCGAAATGATTGAAGTTTTTCTATTTGGAATCGTGTTAGGTTTAATTCCTATTACTTTGGCCGGATTATTTGTAACTGCATATTTACAATACAGGCGCGGTGATCAGTTGGACCTTTGATTGAGTAACATCTCTTTTTTTTTTGATTGACCTCCTCCTTGATCTGCAGGAGGTCCAATTTTGGTTGGAGTTCAAATTAAGTTATTTTCTTGTGATTCAACATAAGAAGAACAGAATCACGCTCTGTAGGATTTGAACCTACGACATTGGGTTTTGGAGACCCACGTTCTACCGAACTGAACTAAGAGCGCTTTCTTATAACAGAAGATACGGCTATGGCTATAAAGAAAAGGATTCTTTTTGTATCCCCAGTACATCTTGCATCCATATAGTATCATTACACTACAACTACAGATTCGATTATGTTCAATTTGAATCGATCTTAATGGATTCCTCGTTACTACCCATAGGAGAAGTAATAAATAGGGATGACAGGATTTGAACCCGTGACATTTTGTACCCAAAACAAACGCGCTACCAAACTGCGCTACATCCCTTTCTTTCACTTGTTGTACAGTGTCATTGTAGAGAATCCCTGTCTTGTTTTCCACATCATTATTTCCTCCATCTATATACAATTTCTCTTGTAATTTATTCTTTTTGGTCTCATAAAATAAAAGAATAAATATTTATAGGTAATGTTCGGGAAGAAGGGGGCATCTTTTTACGTTTTAGGGACAGGAAGATCTCATCTATCGGATCATTGTATATATCCATTTTAGTTATGGATTCCGCATACAAATCAAAGCGATCTTTAACCACATATGCATCTGATCATATACGTATTACAATAAAAAGAAAATAAGGAGGATTTTCAATGCGAAATATAAAAACATATCTCTCCGTGGCACCTGTGCTAGCTACTCTATGGTTCGGGTCTTTAGCAGGTCTATTGATAGAGATCAATCGTTTATTCCCGGATGCGTTGGCATTCCCCTTTTTCTCATTCTAGTTATTGACGTGGAAAGAAATAAAGAAGATTAGAGATAGAATAAATTATATGTGACTAGTTCCTCCCCCCTTTTTCTTCGGTTGTTCAGGAAGAACAGGTAAAGAATAAGAGTCGCCTGAACCTCGGCTAAACTAGGGTTAAGGATAGAATGAATAGGGGGAGAATAGAAATATAAATGTGGATCTAGGACAGGCTATTCGAGATCATACAAGATACTTAAATGAAATACTGGGATTAGGAATAATAATTGATAGTTAGAAATAATTGTATTACTTATTATTTTATTAATCTATTGATTGCAACGAAATCTTTCATATTATGAATCTCATTTCCAGTTAGCAACTTCTATTTACTTTTTATTTTTCGTTCCTTTCTTCTTCTTCGGTTCGTATCAAAAATAGAAGAGTTGAGTGAATTAAAAATCCAAAGGAGGTTTATGGCCGCGGGGAAAGATGTCAGAGTAACAGTTATTTTGGAGTGTACCAGTTGTGCCAAAAATGGTGCCAATAAGAAATCACCGGGCGTTTCCAGATATATTACTGAAAAGAATCGACACAATACGCCCGGCAGGTTGGAATTGAGAAAATTCTGTCCCTATTGTTACAAGCATACAATTCATGGGGAGATAAAGAAATAGATGGAATGGGAAGGAATTACATATATATGAACAAGTCCAATCCGATTTTGTTTTGGGCGGATCTGAATGAATGGAGAAATAGGATTTTAGAGAGAAGGAATAAACCATGGATAAATCTAAGCGAACTTTTCGTAAATCCAAGCGATCTTTTCGTAGGCGTTTGCCCCCAATTGGATCGGGGGATCGAATTGATTATAGAAACATGAGTTTAATTAGTCGATTTATTAGTGAACAAGGAAAAATATTATCTAGACGAGTCAATAGATTGACCTTGAAACAACAACGATTAATTACTATTGCTATAAAACAAGCTCGTATTTTATCTTCGTTACCTTTTCTTAATAATGAGAAACAGTTTGAGAGAACCGAGTCGACCCCTAGAACTACAGGTACTAGAGCCAGAAAAAAAAAATAGGCCTACTTCTCAATTGAATCAGAACGAAAATCGGAACTGAGATGGATGCTCTGTTCGAAAAAGCCGGAGATTCCGATTTGACGTCGTAAGAAAAAAAAAAAAAAACAAGAAATAATAGGGGAAGAAATCTTTCTTTATTGAAACGTGTTCGTTCATTCCTACTACTTATCATATAAATTTCGACTCTACCTTACTTTCCCGGAGGTCATTCTCCGGGGAATTCCGTTTAAATCATTCCGACGAACTCCTGCCAATCTCCTTATTTGCCGATCCGATCTCATTGGAAATCATGTAAAGACAATTCCCATTTGATATAGCTAGTTGTGCAGGTATTTTACGATTAAGAAGCAACTGCCCCTTGTACAGATCATGTATTAATCGACTATAGGATCCCCCATTCTCGCGAGTTACTGCGTTTATCCGAGTGATCCACAAACGACGAAAATCTCTCTTTTGTCTGCCTCTATCCCGATGAGCGGAAACCAAAGCTCTCATTTTCTGTTGAGTAGTAGTTCGAGTAAGTCTTGAATGAGCCCCCCGAAAGGTTGATGCAAATAAATAAAAATTTGTTCGACGTCTTCGAGCTATATATCCGCGCCTAACTCTGATCATTTTATCCAATTTTACTTTGATGAATAACTAATTGATTTCTTTTCTTTCAGTCATTCTTTTCCCCTCTCCTGGTCTATTAATAACAAAACAGATTCTTCCGATGTATAAAATAAAAATTCCAATGGCTTTTGCTACTATGACCTTCCCAACCACGATTTGCTATTTCTTCCAGGCATTTCATCTCGAAATAAGAAATTGTACCGGTACTAGATACTAGGTATAAAATAAATAGTAAATGGGGAGTAAATGGATAAATAGTGGGTTCCATCGTTTCTATGGTTACTTCTTAAACGGTGAGGCCCTTTCTATACACCGGAGCCCCCTCCCTTATTTAATCAATGTTATTGTGAACTTGTACAGTTCACACTGTTTGGCTCTACCCATGAATTATCCAGATAATAGGTCTTTTCGCAATGAGATCTATCCATACAGTGACGGCATTTAATTATGAAGGTTGGTTAGGTAGCTGACCCTGTTAGTCCGTTCTTGCAAGAATAGGAGCATAATCTTTCTGCTTTTTGAATACTATTTCCCCCCGCTTAATGGATAACCATTTGCTACCAATGAGGAATTGCTTCTCATCTCAAATCGAGGCGATTGGATTTGCACCAATGGAAACCATAAATTCCATACACAATAGAGGTATATGATAGATTTTTTTTAGATAGTGAATGGAGTTATTCCATTCTATCCTATTCATTGGTACTGGAAAATTTGTCTATTTTGTCCAGCCCATGATCTGAACAGAACGAGTCGCACATACACCCTAGTACATGTTCCTCTACGCTGAGGACATCCTCGAAGAGCGGGGGATTTCGTGACATTTTTGATTGGCTGTCTTGTGTTTCTAATAAGTTGTTTAATAGTTGGCATTCTGAATCGTATACAGAATCGGCTGGTTTAGATCGATCCTAACCGAATGCTTATAAATGACTTCCGTTTAATATTTGACTTTGACCCGTGGAAGGAGATAAAATCTCGAATCACGGTTGATTCGAATTAGATTATGATTCGAAATGGAATTACTGATTTACGCGAAATCTCCGGTATTTTCGACCGCTACAAGATCAACAATGCCGTGAGCTTGGGCTTCTGTTGCTGACATAAAAACATCCCTTTCCATGTCTTCGAATACAACCCATAAAGGGTTGCCGGTTCTTTGTGCATAAACTCTTGTGATGGTTTCGCGGAGTTTCAGTAGCTCCTCCGCTTCCAAGATAAATTCTCCTGTTTGCGCCTGATAAAAAGAACTAACAGGTTGGTGGATCATAACCCTGATGATATAACATAATGAACGGTTCCTCTATCTGGTATGATCGGGTGAAAAGGAAGGGATAAAGAATAAGAAGAAGAAAAAAAAAAAGATAGAATCGAACAACCGTACAGGCATCTTTTGTGCATTGCATACGGCTCTGCAATGGAATTTATCCTTCCCCTTCCATCGAAGAAAGAGACAACTAGAATCTATCAGACTCGGAGCGTTGGATGATCCATTTACCACCCTTCCCCTCGGAGGATCCAAAAATACTATGATGGTTCTGTTGCTTTCTATATTTATCTCTTCTGTAATTCAGCAATCCCAAAGTTTCTTTCTGATCCGCTCAAATAAGAAAAAAAAAAGATTTTTTTTTTTTTTTCATTTTCGCCCTCTCTTTCATCAATATCGGAAAGATACTTCTGGTGTGGAAGCAAAAAAAAAGGTTTGTGACGCTGAAATGGACCCCTGATACATAAGAACAAATCAGAAATAACCTTTGTTTCATACTACTATCTCGATACATAATTTCATTTATTAAAAAGCAAGAGGGGTTTGCTTATATCGAACTAGAAGTGCCATGCTATTATTACTTAATATTCCATATGGCGAAGGCATAGTCTTCTTTTTTCTCTCAAATCAAAAATCATTGGCGCCAAGCGTGAGGGAATGCTAGACGTTTGGTAATTTCTCCTCCGGCCAGGAGGAAAGATCCCATTGAGGCGGCTAATCCCATGCATATTGTATGTACGTCTGGTGGCACAAATTGCATAGTATCATAAATAGCTATTCCTGGTATTACCCAGCCGCCGGGGGAGTTTATAAACAGATAGAGATCCCTGGTATCATCTTCTATACTGAGATATACCATGAGACCAACAAGTTGATTCGAGATTTCGCTATCAACCCCTTGGCCTAAAAAAAGTAATCTTTCTCGATGAAGTCGGTTGATTAGGACAAAATTGTATTCCTTAGGAACCGTACACGCACCTTTCGATGCATACGGTTCAATAAATTGCGAAAAAGAAAAGAATCAATGTGTCGATTCCAGCCCTTCCAGCCCTATTTCTTCTTTTCTTTTTTCATAGCAGGCTTTTTCCTGAGGAAGGGGTTTGTTTTTTCTTCCATTTTCCAAGAAACATGAGTTTTTGTTCGCCCCCCTATAAAACCTATAAAAAAAAAAGAATTCACTAAACTTATTGAACTACCCTCTCATCCTCTCATTGATGTATTGTTTCATCGAGATCCAAACCACGATGTAATTTTCTTGTTCCTGAATGGGCCTCTTCAATTCTTTTAGGTTTATGCTCTACTCCGGGTAAAGATCCGCCCGAATTCTATTTGCACATATAGGACAAATGATCCCAGTACCACTTCTTTACGACTTTTCTTCTGCCCAATCTTCGATGTATTCATCGTATTACTTCATTGATTGGCAGTTTGAGATCACTCATATGGTATAAATAAGAATCATTAATGATACAAGTGGTAATCATACATATAAATTTGGTATTTTCTGAACGAAGCCTGGATACTTCAGTTTATTGGTCCAAGCCAACCATAGATTATTCTAATTTAGAATATTTATCCCCAAAACGGAATTAATTGATCTAATTGCACTTCACGCTCCAAATTATTGATTTGATGGTTCAATCAATCTTTCTTGGGCGAAAGAGAGGATATCTCAATCGGGGGAGAGAACGGGGGAATCCCATATGACCCAATACGTCTGACAAGTCGCACTATACGTCAACCCAAACTGCACCTTCCTCTCCAGGATTCCGAAAAGGTACTTTTGGAACACCAATGGGCATTAAATTCAAGAAAAATAAGTACTATACTTCACTTTGATGCGGAGACGTAACAATGGTTTTATTGTCTTCATGATATTGCCGTTTATTGGATTCTATCCATAGAATGGAAGATTCATGTAGAAAGGCGCAATGAATAAATGAAAATTCTGACGAATGGATCGTTCGAATGATGAACAAGTATCTATGCATTCGCTCACAAAAAATGGTCCAATTCCACCATTGCGTATTGGTACTTATCGGGTATAGAATAGATCTGCTTCTCTTTGTTCCTACGAATGGAATCGTTCCATTATTACTATTACCAACGAAAGGGAATAAATATGAACCCTTGCTCCGAGATAATCTACTGAAAAGGTGAGGGCCGTAGCATAGTCTTTTCCAATGCGATAAAGTTACATAGTGTCATTTTTCTTTGATGAAGGGGTAGTTCCATGGGTTTGCCTTGGTATCGTGTTCATACCGTCGTATTGAATGATCCTGGTCGGTTGCTTTCTGTCCATATAATGCATACAGCTCTAGTTTCTGGTTGGGCCGGTTCGATGGCTCTATACGAATTAGCGGTTTTTGATCCCTCTGATCCCGTTCTTGATCCAATGTGGAGACAAGGTATGTTCGTTATACCCTTCATGACTCGTTTAGGAATAACCAATTCATGGGGTGGATGGAGTATCACCGGAGGAACTATAACGAATCCGGGTATTTGGAGTTACGAGGGTGTGGCCGGGGCACATATTGTGTTTTCTGGCCTGTGCTTCTTGGCAGCTATCTGGCATTGGGTGTACTGGGACCTAGAAATATTCTGTGATGAACGTACGGGAAAACCCTCTTTGGATTTGCCCAAGATCTTTGGAATTCATTTATTTCTCTCAGGGGTGGCTTGCTTTGGGTTTGGCGCATTTCATGTAACAGGCTTGTATGGTCCTGGAATATGGGTGTCTGATCCTTATGGACTAACCGGAAAAGTGCAATCTGTAAATCCAGCGTGGGGCGCGGAAGGTTTTGATCCTTTTGTTCCGGGAGGAATAGCTTCTCATCATATTGCAGCGGGGACTTTGGGTATATTAGCAGGTCTATTCCATCTTAGTGTCCGCCCACCCCAACGTCTATACAAAGGATTACGTATGGGCAATATTGAAACTGTCCTCTCCAGTAGTATAGCTGCTGTGTTTTTTGCGGCTTTCGTTGTTGCTGGAACTATGTGGTACGGTTCAGCAACGACTCCGATCGAATTATTTGGTCCCACTCGTTATCAGTGGGATCAGGGATACTTCCAGCAAGAAATATATCGAAGAGTTGGTACCGGGCTAGCCGAAAATCTGAGCTTATCAGAAGCTTGGTCTAAAATTCCCGATAAACTAGCTTTTTATGATTACATCGGTAATAATCCGGCGAAGGGAGGATTATTCAGAGCGGGCTCAATGGACAACGGAGATGGAATAGCTGTTGGATGGTTAGGACACCCCATCTTTCGAGATAAAGATGGGCATGAGCTTTTTGTACGACGTATGCCCACTTTTTTTGAAACATTTCCAGTGGTTTTGGTAGATGGAGACGGAATTGTGAGAGCCGATGTTCCTTTTAGAAGGGCGGAATCCAAGTATAGTGTCGAACAAGTAGGTGTAACTGTTGAGTTCTATGGTGGCGAACTCAATGGAGTCAGTTATGGCGATCCGGCTACTGTGAAAAAATATGCTAGACGTGCCCAATTGGGTGAAATTTTTGAATTAGATCGTGCTACTTTGAAATCCGATGGTGTTTTTCGTAGCAGTCCAAGAGGTTGGTTCACTTTTGGACATGCTTCGTTTGCTTTGCTCTTCTTTTTCGGACACATTTGGCACGGCGCTAGAACCTTGTTCAGAGATGTTTTTGCCGGTATTGACCCAGATTTGGATGCTCAAGTGGAATTTGGAGCATTCCAAAAACTTGGAGATCCAACTACAAGGAGACAAGTAGTCTGATACAACATTGCTCTGTTATGTTTCGCCTCTATTTTTTTGATTGGTATTGGTATAGGGTTAGGTTACCGGAAAAATATTGATTCGAATCAACGCCTTTTCTTTGACTCTTGCCCCCTTTTTTTTTTTCTGGGAAATGATCCCAAATGAACAGGTGTGGAAGCTATAATTGTAAACCACGATCGAATCTATGGAAGCATTGGTTTATACATTCCTGTTAGTCTCGACTCTAGGGATAATTTTTTTCGCCATCTTTTTTCGAGAACCGCCTAAGGTTCCGAATAAAAAGATGAAATGATTTTTCATTATCTCAATTGAAATAATGAACCCCCCATATTGGGAGGTTCATTATTTCAACTAGTCCCCGTGTTCTTCGAATGGATCTCTTAGTTGTTGAGAGGGTTGCCCAAAAGCGGTATATAAGGCGTACCCAGTAAAGCTTACAAGTGAACCAGATATGGAGATGGCGACTAGGGTTGCTGTTTCCATTATTAGGTAATTTCAAGACCACGATGGATCTACGATAAGATCGTTTATTTACAATGGAATGGTATACAAAGTCAACAGATCTCACAACCAATGCAATAGGATTTATGGCTACACAAACCATTGAGGGTAGTTCCAGCAGATCTGGGCCAAGACGAACAATTGTAGGGGATTTATTAAAACCATTGAATTCAGAATATGGTAAAGTAGCTCCTGGATGGGGAACTACTCCCTTTATGGGTGTCGCAATGGCTCTATTTGCGATATTCCTATCTATTATTTTGGAGATTTATAATTCTTCCGTTTTACTGGATGGAATTTCAGTAAGTTAGGTCCAGAAGAACCATCAAGTCCTAGCTTTTCAATCAAAAATGAATCACTTAGGATTTGATAGGATTTGATTCGCCTTTCTAGGTTTTTCTGGTAGTTCGACCGTGGAATTATTTTGTTTCGGTATTTCCGGAATATGAGTGTGTGACTTGTGATAAGTGATCCTATTGATAGTACAGAGAATGGGCCTGTCATCTCGATAGAGATGGTGTTCTACCTCGTCGGATATTCATTCGAGTATCTGCAGCACGGATTCTATGGAATAGAATAGATTAAGAAATATTTGAACTTTGAACTATGATTCATACCTACTATTCAGACCTCGCGACCGGACTCCAAAAAATTTGCAAAGAGGTATTTCATAAATCGAACAATTGTTTCTCTGGATTTTTAGTCATTACACCCTTTCATTAAACATTAAATAAATGATGATCAAACGGTTTTTACTCAGAGAACCTTTGGCTTTGATTGGGGCTTTGTTGAATCATCGTGGTTCTAGTATGAATCTGAGGTTTCAATCGATTTATAAGGTTTCAACAAGAGAATTCCTATCAATTCAATAGTCAATCTGCATTACGCACAAACAAAAACAAGAAATAGGGTGAAATAGGGTATAGGGTAAGAGAACATTCAAGAGGCCTGTAACGATCGACATAAAGATGAATGAGCCAACTTGATATTGTGGCATTATCATCACAAAAAAGAGATTCCGGCTTTTAGTTCTTTCGTATCCTCAGGGAAGATTGAATCAAGTGGCTAAAAAGTTTCAAACCAAACTTTCTATTCCATATCCGTTGGAACCAGTATTTGGGTGTTTCCGCTTGAGCCGTACGAGATGAAATTCTCATATACGGTTCTCTGAGGGGGGAGTATCCTTGGTTTACCTATCTCAATAAAGTATATGATTGGTTCGAGGAGCGTCTCGAGATTCAGGCGATTGCAGATGATATAACTAGTAAATATGTTCCTCCTCATGTCAACATATTTCATTGTCTAGGAGGGATCACACTTACTTGTTTTTTAGTACAAGTAGCTACGGGTTTTGCTATGACTTTTTACTATCGTCCGACCGTTACAGAGGCTTTTGCCTCTGTTCAATACATAATGACTGAAGCCAACTTTGGTTGGTTAATCCGATCAGTTCATCGATGGTCAGCAAGTATGATGGTCCTAATGATGATCCTGCACGTATTTCGCGTTTATCTCACAGGTGGATTTAAGAAACCTCGCGAGTTGACTTGGGTTACGGGTGTGGTTCTAGCTGTATTGACTGCATCTTTTGGCGTAACTGGTTATTCCTTACCTCGGGACCAAATTGGTTATTGGGCAGTCAAAATCGTGACCGGCGTACCTGAGGCTATCCCTGTCATAGGATCGCCTTTGGTAGAGTTATTACGCGGAAGTGCTAGTGTGGGTCAATCCACTTTGACCCGTTTTTATAGTTTACACACTTTTGTATTACCTCTTCTTACTGCCGTATTTATGTCAATGCACTTTCCAATGATACGTAAACAGGGTATTTCAGGTCCTTTATAGAATAGATCATATATCATTTTGGGTAGGAACAATAGTATTTCATTGCTACAAATATGTATTATTGAAAATAATAAGACATGTTATTTGGATATTTCCCTTCAACTCCGAAGTATTTTTTATTTGATACGAATAGTTGAAGTGAATTCTCGGAAGAGAGATGGATTATGGGAGTGTGTGACTTGAACTATTGATTGGGCCATGCAGATATATGATTTTATCCGCCACATTGGAATTCACAACCAAATGTGTCTCTGTTCCAACCACCGTGTAAATACCCCCAGGATAGGCTGGTTCGCTTGAGGAGAATCCTTTCTATGATCAGACCCGAATCATGTCTCGTGCATGAGCAGGCTCCGTAAGATCCAGTAGAATAAGTGATGTGGCATGATCCAGATTATGTTCTATCTATTCCACTTACTTTATAGTATGGAAA